TGGCTATAAATTCATTGGGAAATATGAGCTTGTATTGATAATAGTGAAGTGAAATTTAGTTTTGTAAAAATTTGACGAATACTGAAATTAAAGTGATATTTTTTGGACTACTAGAATATATGGGATACTAGTAAAATTAAGTGAGATTCCTTAATGTTTTTGGGGTTTGGCATTAGGGTGGGGGAAAGGGGGTTTGAGGGTAGGATTTTAGGTATAAAATAATAATATGTCTAATAAGCATTAATTAATTAGCCTTGGGTGAGCTGGATATGTGGATAAATGACCCTTCACCGTGGGTTCGTAGGGACAGTGGGCTGACCTTCATGCCTTGACGGCTATGTTGAGTGATAGCATCCGAAAATTAAAAAATACCAAATGCATGACACCACAGTTATGTTGATCATGGGCTGATTAGACCCGTTACCATCGAGATGTCTTATTTAAGGGGAACGTATGGGCGATAACGCAATTGATGGCCCTGAAGTAAGAACCAGATGTCTGATAAAGTTTCAGTTTAGCTACCCCCAAGTGGTATGGGCCCGGAGCGAGAAGAGGGGCATGGGTGGGCGGGTTGCTGGTTTCTCGGAGGATGGTAGAAATAGAGACCAAATGTGGGAGGGGATAGTCGTATGGAAGAGAAAGGTTTATGACTGGAATGGTGTATGTATGATAACACAGATATGTCTTTAAAGCATTAATTAAAATGTATATATGTGAATATTCATGGTGATGGTAATTTAAGTTAGATTTTAGTTTTATATCTTTTAATCATTGATTTATATTACTTGCTTATATGCTAGGGGTAAATAATTTAATGTACGATATACATATATGTATATATGTACTATGTAATTTTATGTACTGTCAAGGAGTAGTTTAACTAGAACGTCAGCTTTGGGTGTTGATGGTGAGGAAATGTTCCTTCTTCTTGAATGTCTTGAGAGGATAGCTCCTCATTTTTGGTTTACAAGACCAAAGTAATATTTATACTATCAGGACATGAATTTCATTTTAGTATTTTATCTTCGATTATCCCTGAGATTGGTATTAGTACTAGGATAATAGAAAAGTAGCTAATGGAAGCTAGTTGTCCAATAATGATAAATGGGTGTTCTACTGGTTGGCCTCCGATTCAAGTTAGAATAAGTAAGTTTGCCACTAGTATTCAGTATAGGGTTTGAGTAATTGGACGGAAAATTAGGCTGCGTTGTTTAGAGGTGTGAAGGAATGGTATAAAAGCTAGAATTAGGATTGATAAAATTAGGGCTAGTACACCTCCTAGTTTATTAGGAATAGAGCGTAGAATAGCATAGGCAAATAAGAAATATCACTCTGGTTTAATATGAGGGGGAGTGTTGAGTGGGTTAGCTGGTATATAATTGTCAGGATCTCCTAATAGGTCTGGGGAGAATAGAACTAGAGTTATTAATACTACAATTATAATTAGGACCCCTAAGATATCTTTAACAGTGTAATATGGGTGGAATGGAATTTTATCTGCATCTGAGTTTAGGCCTGTTGGATTGTTTGAGCCTGTTTCGTGGAGGAACAAGAGGTGAACAATAACAAGGGCTGTGATGATAAATGGTAAAATAAAATGGAATGCGAAAAAACGGGTCAGGGTGGCTTTATCTACTGAGAATCCACCTCAGATTCATTCTACTAAGGTAGTACCAATATAAGGGATAGCTGAAAGTAGATTTGTAATTACTGTTGCTCCTCAGAATGATATTTGTCCTCATGGAAGTACATAGCCTATGAATGCTGTAGCTATAACTGCGAATAGTAATGCTACACCGATGTTTCATGTTTCTAGGAATGTATAGGATCCATAGTATATGCCTCGTCCTACGTGTAAAAATAGGCAGATAAAGAATATTGAAGCCCCGTTTGCATGTATATATCGAATTAGTCATCCGTAATTAACATCTCGACAAATATGTGTAACTGAGGAGAATGCTGTAGTTGTATCTGATGTGTAGTGTATAGCTAAAAATAAGCCTGTGATGATTTGTAGTATTAAGCAAATCCCTAGTAAAGAGCCAAAGTTTCATCATGATGAAATGTTAGATGGAGCGGGAAGGTCGATGAATGAGTGATTAATAATTTTAAGTAGGGGGTGGGTTTTTCGGATGTTTGTCATTTGTTTCTATAGTTGAATTACAACGATGATTTTTCATGTCATTAGTCACGGTTAAATGCTGTGTAGAAATAATGACTAATTATATTTTTATTTTGAGTTTACTTTTTTTAACTGGGTGTCTTGGGTTGGCATTAAAGCCTTCACCAATTTATGGGGGTTTAGGGTTAATTATTAGTGGATTTGTGGGTTGTCTAGTGATTTTAGGATTAGGAGACTCGTTCTTGGGACTGATAGTGTTTTTGATTTATTTAGGTGGAATAATGGTAGTATTTGGATATACTACTGCTATGGCTACTGAGGAATATCCGGAGACTTGGGGTTCTAATTGGTTAGTTTTTAGTTTTTTAGTTGTTGGGTTTTTTATAGAGATTGTTTTAATATATTTACTTAATTTTTATGGTGAAGTTGAGTTAGTTGATTTAGGAGGTTTAGATGATTGAATAATATATGATATTGATAATGTTGGGTTAATGTTGGAAGGTGGAGTTGGAGTTGCGGCAATATATAGTTGTGCGACTTGAATGATAGTGGTGGCTGGGTGATCTTTGTTTGCTGGGATTTTTATTATTATTGAAATTACTCGAGAGTAATCATATATAGTAAGGTAATTGTGGTTATGGAGATTAAAAATGATATGAAGTATAATTTTACTAGGCCTTTTTGGTTAGTTAGGAGTTTAGATGAGTTAGCATGTATAGCTGAGGTTGATTTAGGAATGGATTTTTCTAGTCAAATTAAGTCTAGAAGGTTTAGGGATATTTTAAAACTTGGTTTAAGAGTTTCTAGGGGGAATGCACGGTGTATTATTATTGGAAAATACCCTAGTATGGTTGAGAATTTAATATATGGGTTGGTTTTGTTGGCTGAGAATTTAAGTCCTAAGTTATTGAGTTCTAGGGCAATTGCAAATCCTAATATGGAAATTAATAGGGCTGTGGTTTTAATATATCATGGTATTGTGAGAATTTGGATGTTAGTTGTAGGGATGTTGTTGGAGATAAAAAATCCAGCTAGAATGCTTCCTACTGCTAGGCGTTTAATTGGGTTGATTATATTTGGGTCTTTTTCATTGATGGTAATGAGTGGGGAGAATCGTGGTTTTGTTATGGTAACAAAATAAATAATTCGTATACTATATATAGCTGTTATGGATGTGGCAATTAGTGTTATTATTAGGGCTCAGGCGTTTGTATTACAGGTGTTGATAGATTCAATAATAAGGTCTTTTGAGTAAAAACCTGTTAAAAAAGGTATTCCTGTTAAGGCTAGGCTTCCGATAATTAAGCATGAGGAGGTAATTGGTATAGGTTTTATTATTCCTCCTATTTTTCGAATGTCTTGTTCATCATTTAGGTTATGGATAATTGAGCCAGAGCATATAAAAAGCATGGCTTTGAAAAAGGCGTGTGTGCAGATATGTAAGAAGGCTAGGTATGGTTGGTTTACCCCTAGAGTAACTATTATAAGACCTAGCTGGCTTGATGTGGAAAATGCTACGATTTTTTTAATGTCGTTTTGGGTAAGTGCACAGATAGCTGTGAAGATCGTAGTGATAGCTCCCAGGCATATTATTATTGTTAGAATGGTAGGGTTATTTGAGGTTAATGGGTGGAAGCGAATTATTAGGAAAATACCTGCAACAACTATAGTGCTAGAGTGGAGTAGGGCGGAGACGGGAGTGGGTCCTTCTATGGCTGATGGTAGTCATGGATGTAAACCAAATTGGGCTGATTTTCCTGTGGCTGCGATTAGTAATCCTACTAGTGGAATTAGACTATTATCGTTGGTTATTAGAATTTGTTGAATTTCTCAGGAATTGGTTTTTAGGCAAAATCATGTTATTGCTATGATGAGTCCAATATCTCCAATTCGATTATATAAAATTGCTTGTAGGGCCGCAGTGTTTGCATCTGCTCGTCCGTATCATCACCCAATTAGGAGGAATGATATAATACCTACTCCTTCTCATCCAATAAATAATTGAAATAGATTATTGGCTGTAGTTAAAATTAATATTGTAATTAGGAAAAGTAGTAGGTATTTAATGAATCGATTAATGTTAATGTCTGAGTGTATATACCATGAAGAAAATTGTATGATTGATCATGTTACAAATAGGGCTACTGGAAGAAATAAAATTGAGAAGTAGTCTATTTTTAGACTGATTGATAGTTTTATAGAATTTATAGTGATTCAGTGTCATGTTGTAGTTATATATTCTGTATTGTGGTAGAAAAATATTAGTAGGGGTAGGAGGCTTAGGATAAAGGATAGTTTAATTGAGGTTGTAACGTAAAGTGGAAAGTTAATGTATTTTGTTATGTTAGTTATTGAAATGAATACTGGTATTAGAAGAATAATAAAGATTATTAGGATTGAGGATGATATGATGTTTATTACTTTTATTTGGATTTGCACCAAGATTTTTGGTTCCTAAGACCAATGGATTACTATTGTCCTATAAAAGTGGGAAAGCCATGTGTTTATACATGGGGACGTGAATTAGCAGTTCTCGAATTCTTTCTCGGTAAATAAGGATAATAATTTCCTGTTTTTAGATTCACAGTCTAATGTTTTGTTTAAACTATATTTACATATTGTGAGGCCTGTAATAAGTTTAGGACTAATAGTTAATAAAACAAGTGGGGTGATATGGAGGGCTATTAAAGTTAATTCTCGTGTGTGTGAAGGTTCTAGGTTATTAATGTGGTTAGTCAGTTTACCTCGTTGAGTAGTAATAATTATGTATATGGAATATATAGCTGTGATGGTAATGTTAATTCCTATAAGGATTATAGAGAAATTAGATCATGAGAAAATAGATATAGCAATAAATAGTTCTCCTACCAGGTTAATTGATGGTGGTAGAGCTAAATTAGCTAGGCTTGCTATTAGTCATCATGTTGCTATTAATGGAAAGATTATTTGTAACCCTCGGGCTATAATTATAGTTCGGCTATGAATGCGTTCATAATTAGTATTTGCTAGACAGAAAAGTAAGGATGAGGTTAGGCCGTGAGCAATTATAAGTGCAGTTGCTCCTATAAAGCTTCATGGTGTTTGGATTATGATTGATGCGATTACTAAGGCTATATGGCTGACTGAGGAATAAGCGATTAGCGATTTAAGGTCTGTTTGACGTAGGCAGATTGAGCTTGTTATGATTATTCCTCATAGCGATAGAAGGATAAATGGATAGGCTATATGTTCTGTTAGAGGATCTAGGATAATTGAGATTCGTATTATTCCATAGCCTCCTAATTTTAGGAGAATGGCTGCTAGGATTATGGATCCTGCAATTGGTGCTTCTACATGGGCTTTGGGGAGTCATAAGTGAACTCCATATAATGGTATTTTAATAAGAAACGCTATTATACATGCTAGTCATATAATATTGTTTGATCAGGAGTTGTGGGCTGGAGTGGTTGTTAATGATAAAATTATAAAGTTGAGGGAGCCCGTTGAATTTTGGATTGAGATTAGGGCAATGAGAAGTGGAATAGAGCCAATTAATGTATAGAATAGGAAATAAAGTCCTGCGTTTAATCGTTCTGTTTGGTTACCTCATCGGGTAATAATGATTAGTGTTGGAATTAGTGTGGCTTCAAATAGAATATAAAATATAATTAATTCTGTAGAGGAAAATGTTATAATAAGTAAAATTTGTAGGCTGATTAATATTGAGATATATAGTTTTTGATATATTTCTTTTTCTTTTTTTAAGTGATTTTGACTAGCTATTAGTATAAGTGGAAGAAGCCAGGATGTAAGAATAATTAGGGGCGAGGATAGTGGGTCTGAGAAGAATATAGTCGAGAAGTTTATATTATTTTCGTCATTTTGTCATAGTAGTGTTAAGCTGATTAAGCTGATTAAGAAGCTGTATGAGGTTACGTTTGTTCAGATTTTTTTTTGTTTAGATATCCAGGTAAGTGGAAGTAGTATTAGTGATGGAAAGATAATTTTTAACATTGTAGTAGGTTGAGATTTTGTACGAAATCTGTTCCATATGTGTTAGAGACTTTAACTAATAAGGCGAGGCCTACAGCTGCTTCACATGCTGCAAATACTAAAATAATAATTGGAATAGGTATTGATATTATTGAGTTAGCATTTAGAGTAATTATTGAAGTTATGGTAAACAGAGAAAGTATTATTCCTTCTAGACATAGAAGAGTTGACATAAGGTGGGATCGAAATATTAATGTTCCTATTAGAGATAAAATGAAGGCTAAAGTTAAGTTAAGGAAGGCAGATGTCATATTGGCAATTATGAGTAAGGTCATAATCTAATGAGTCGAAATCATTAATTTTAATTAAACTAATTACCAGTTATTCTGTTCATTCTAGTCCCTTTTGTAATCATTCATAGGCTAGACCTACTGATAAGATTGTAATTAGGATTAGGGCTATAAATGTTATTGTTATAGTGTTGTAAGTTTGAATTGCTCATGGAAGTGGGAGTAGAAGAGCAATTTCTAAGTCAAATAATAGGAATGTAATAGCTACTAGAAAAAATTTTATTGAAAATGGCAGTCGTGCTGAGCTTGTTGGGTCAAATCCACACTCATATGGATTTGCTTTTTCGGAGTAAAGATTTATTTGTGGTAGTCAGAATGCTACTAAGATTAGGACTAGTGAAAGAGTGATGTTTGTTAATATAATAATAAGTAAGTTAATTACTCTCTTCTAAGGTTAATTAGAATCTACTAATTGGAAGTCAGTTATATTGATTATACTAAGAGAGTAAGATCCTCATCAATAAATTGATACATATAGGAAGAGTCAGACTACGTCTACAAAGTGTCAGTACCATGCCGCTGCTTCAAACCCAAAATGGTGTTTGGATGTAAAATGAAATTTTAGTTGTCGTAGTAGACATACTGTTAAGAATGTGGATCCAATAATTACATGGAGTCCGTGAAATCCTGTTGCTATAAAGAATGTTGATCCGTAGATACCATCTGAGATTGAGAATGATGTTTCGAAATATTCTGAAGCTTGAAGTAAGGTAAAGTATGAGCCTAGTATAATGGTAATGAATAGAGCTTGATTTATATTATTTCGTTTACCTTCTATGAGACTGTGATGAGCTCATGTGATTGAGACACCTGATGCTAGAAGGACTGATGTATTTAGTAGTGGAACTTCTAGGGGGTTAAGTGGGATGATTCCTGTTGGTGGTCAGCAACCTCCTAGGTCATGTGTAGGTACTAAGCTAGAGTGGTAGAAAGCTCAGAAAAATCCAGCGAAGAAAAATACTTCAGAAATGATGAATAAAATTATTCCATATCGAAGTCCTTTTTGGACAATAGGAGTATGGTGGCCTTGGTAGGTTCCTTCACGGATAATATCTCGTCACCATTGAAATATTGTTAAGAGATTTGTCAGGAGACCTAAAGTTAATAAGATTGTTGAATTATAGTGAAATCATATTACTAGGCCAGATGTTAGTAGGAGAGCTGAGAATGCTCCTGTTAGTGGTCATGGACTTGGGTTTACTATATGGTAGGCGTGTGTTTGGTGGGTCATTATGTGTTGTCATGTAAATATAGACTTACTAGTAGGGTAAATACATAGGCTTGAATTAGGGCTACAGCGAATTCTAGGATAGTGAGTAGAAGTAAAATAATAAATGTAATTATAGCTGTTGGTGGGCTAATATTTATTAATACAAGGGTGGCTCCTCCGATTAGGTGAATTAGTAAATGGCCTGCAGTAATGTTAGCAGTTAATCGGACTGCTAAGGCTATAGGTTGAATAAATAGGCTGATTGTTTCAATGATAATTAATATAGGAATTAGAGAGATAGGTGTTCCTTGAGGTAGAAAGTGGGCTAAAGAATGTTTTAGTTTATGGCGGAATCCTAAAATTACAGCTCCAGCTCATAAAGGAATAGCTATACTTAAGTTTATAGATAGTTGAGTAGTAGGAGTAAATGTGTGTGGGAGAAGTCCTAGTAGATTTGTAGACCCAATAAATATAATTAAAGAGACGATTATTAAGGCTCATGTTCGTCCTTTTGGAGTGTGAATTAATATCATTTGTTTAATAATGAGTTTGATAAGTCAGTGTTGAAATGAGTGTAAGCGATTATTGATTAATCGTTCTGATGATGGAAATAGAATTGATGGAAATATGATGATAGTTACAACAATAGGTAAACCTATTACTGTTGGAGTGATGAAAGAGGCAAATAGATTTTCGTTCATTTTAGTTCTCAGGGTGTTTTTGTTTTTTGTGTTGAAAAGGTTTTTGGTGAGGGGGGTGCTGGGAATGATTGTGTAGAGATTTTTAATTGAAATAAGATAAATAGGGTAATTATTGATGAAATTACAGTAGTAAATCATGTAGATGTATCTAGTTGTGGCATATCACTATGGAGACTTATAATCTCTAATTTTAACTTAAAAGGTTAACGCTCTTAGCTTCGTAGTGAGTTTAAATTATTGAGGCTGATCAATTTTCAAAGTATTTTAAAGGTACTATTTCAAGAACAATTGGTATAAAGCTATGATTTGAACCGCAGATTTCGGAGCATTGCCCATAGAATAGTCCTGGACGATTTGATGACACTGTAGCTTGATTTAGACGACCGGGAATTGCATCAGTTTTTAATCCTAATGAAGGGACGGCTCATGAGTGTAATACGTCTTCAGATGAAATTAGTATACGGATTGGAAGTTCTATTGGTAGAACAACCCGATTATCAACTTCTAGGAGTCGAAGTTCACCTGGTTTTAATTCATTTGTTGGAATCATATATGAGTCAAAACATAAATCTTCATAATCCGTATATTCATAACTTCAATATCATTGATGTCCCATAGTTTTTACAGTTAGGACAGGGTTATTAATTTCGTCTATTATGTATAGAATTCGTAGTGACGGCAAAGCAATTAGAATAAGAATTGCAGCTGGTAGAATTGTTCAGATTGTTTCTACTTCTTGGGCGTCTATTGTGCTGGTATGAGTTAGTTTTGTTGTTAATATAAGAGAAATAATATATAGTACTAGGGAGCTAATTAGGAATACGATTATTAGAGTATGGTCGTGGAAGTTTATCAGTTCTTCTATAATAGGTGATGTAGCATCTTGTAAGCCTAGTTGAAATGGGTATGCCATATAAGATATATAGATTTAATTCTATAATTTAACCTCGACAAGGTTATGTAATAGTTTTACTAATATCTCATTGAGAAAGACATAGTGGTTATGAAGTTGGCTTGAAACCAATTTTAGGGGGTTCGAATCCTTCCTTTCTTATTTCACTTTTACATAGGAAGGTTCTTCAAATGTGTGATAAGGTGGTGGGCAGCCGTGAAGTCATTCTAGGTTTGTTGAAGAATAAGAAATTGATAAAACCTCTCGTTTAGAGGCGAAAGCTTCCCAGATTATAAAGATTATGATAAGTACGGCTGTTAGTGAAATAAATGATCCTATAGAGGAAACAGTATTTCATGTAGTATAGGCGTCCGGATAGTCGGAGTATCGTCGTGGCATTCCAGAAAGGCCTAGGAAATGTTGTGGAAAAAATGTTATGTTTACTCCTACAAATATAATGACAAAGTGGGCTTTTGCTCATGTATCATCTAGAGTATAACCAGAAAATAGTGGAAATCAGTGCACAAAACCAGCTATAATGGCAAATACTGCTCCCATCGATAAGACATAGTGGAAATGAGCTACTACATAATAAGTGTCGTGGAGTACGATATCTAACGATGAATTTGATAGAACAATTCCAGTTAATCCTCCTACTGTAAATAGGAAAATAAATCCTAGAGCTCATAGTATTGCTGGTGATCATTTGATATTTCCTCCATGTAATGTTGCTAGTCAGCTAAATACTTTAACCCCTGTTGGGATAGCAATAATTATAGTAGCTGAAGTAAAATAGGCTCGAGTATCTACATCCAAACCTACTGTAAATATATGGTGAGCTCACACGATAAAGCCTAAAAAGCCAATTGATATTATGGCTCATACTATTCCTATATACCCGAATGGTTCTTTTTTTCCGGAGTAATAAGTTACTACATGTGAAATAATACCAAATCCTGGGAGAATAAGAATGTAAACTTCTGGGTGACCAAAGAATCAGAATAGATGTTGATATAGAATTGGGTCACCTCCTCCTGCTGGATCAAAGAATGTTGTATTAAGGTTACGATCTGTTAGTAATATTGTAATCCCTGCGGCTAGAACTGGAAGTGATAGAAGAAGTAAAACGGCCGTAATTAGGACGGATCAAACAAATAATGGTGTTTGGTATTGGGTTATAGCTGGAGGTTTCATGTTAATAATAGTAGTAATAAAGTTAATAGCCCCTAGAATAGAAGATACCCCAGCTAAATGTAAAGAGAAAATAGTTAAGTCTACAGATGCTCCAGCGTGGGCAAGATTGCCAGCTAATGGTGGGTATACTGTTCATCCTGTTCCTGCTCCAGCTTCTACTATTGAGGATGCTAAAAGTAAGAGGAATGATGGGGGAAGGAGTCAGAAACTTATGTTGTTTATTCGTGGGAATGCTATATCGGGGGCTCCAATTATTAGTGGAACAAGTCAGTTACCAAACCCTCCAATTATTATTGGTATAACTATAAAGAAAATTATGACAAATGCATGGGCTGTGACAACTACATTATAAATTTGGTCGTCTCCTAGTAGAGCGCCTGGTTGTCCTAGTTCAGCTCGAATTAGAATGCTTAGTGCTGTTCCTACTATTCCGGCTCAAGCGCCGAATAATAAGTACAGGGTACCAATATCTTTATGATTAGTTGAGAATAGTCAACGATTTACGAACATAGGTAAAATGGCTGAGTAGGCATTAGACTGTAAATCTAAGCACAGGGGTTAAGTCCTCTTTTTACCAAGCCTTAAGGTGAATTTCATGTCGAATTGCAAATTCGAAGGTGTAGAGAAATTACTCTACTAAGGCTTCTCCCGCCCCTTTTCTGATAGGCGGGAGAAGTAGATTGAAGCCAGAGTTAGGGTATTTAGCTGTTAACTAAAATTTCGTAGGTTTGAGTCCTGCCAATCTAGTTAAGGTCTTAGCTTAATAAAAGTAATTGATTTGCATTCAATAGATGTAGGGTAGAATCTTACAGTCCTTATCAGAAGTTAAACTTAGTTGTTTTCTTAGAGCTTTGAAGGCTCTTGGACTTTATATCCTAAACTTCTATAAAACTATTAATGGGGATAATGGAAGTGTTAGTGTACTTATTACTGTTAGAGTGGGTAGTATAAAGTTATGTTTAGAGTTTTCATATAATGAAATTATTTTTGAGTTATTATTAGTTGGGAATATTGTTAGTGAAGTGGAGTAGATTAGGCGTGTGTAGAAGAATAAGTTTAGTAATGCTATTATGGCTATTAATGTTGCTATGGTTGTGCAATTGTTTTTTAATATTTCTGAGATGATCGCTCATTTTGGTAGGAATCCTGTTAGTGGGGGTAGACCTCCTAGGGATAGTAGTAGTATGGAAGTTATAGCTAGAATTATGGGTATTTTATTTCATATTATGGAAATAGAGGTAATTGTTGTTGAAGAATTTATTATTATGATTATAAATATAGGAATTGTTAGAAAAATATAAATTATAAGATTTATTAAGGTTAGGTTGGGGTTATATGGAAGGATGGCTAGTATTCATCCTATATGGGAGATTGATGAATATGCTATGATTTTTCGTGTTTGGGTTTGATTTAATCCTCCTCAGGCTCCTATAAAAATTGATGGAATTGCTAGTATTATAATGATTGTTGGATCTATTATTTGATAAATTTGGAACATAATAGATAATGGGGCGATTTTTTGTCATGTAAGGAGAATTAATCCTATATGTAAGGGAATTCCTTGTGTTACTTCAGGAAGTCAATAGTGGAATGGAGCTAAGCCAAGTTTTATTGATAGTGCAATTAGAGTTATATTGATTAGAATATTGTTTGTTTGTTGTTGAAATATTCAAGTCCCAGTTTGTTTAAGGTTTAGGATGATAGCAAATAATATGATTATTGAAGCTGTTGCCTGTGTAATAAAATATTTTGTTGCGGCTTCAGTTGATCGTGGATTTTTTTTGTTGATTAATAATGGAATAATTGCTAAGAGGCTTATTTCTAGTCCTACTCATATTAGTATTAGGTTAGTACTGGCTATTGTGATTACGGGTCCTATGAGAATAGTGAAGTAAATGATGATGATGGTAATTGGATTTATTAGTACGGGAAGGATTTAAACCAACGTTTTCGGGGTATGGGCCCGATAGCTTAATTAGCTGACCTTACTTTAATAGGATTAGGTGTATTGGTGGCACGGAGAATTTTGAATTCTTAGGAGTAGGTTCAATTCCTATAATCCTAGAAATAAGAGGGTTTGAACCTCTATAATTTACTCTATCAAAGTAACTCTTTTATCAGACATATTTCTAGATGTAGGGGGGGATGCTTGCTATGAAGATTGGTAGTGAAATGTGTCATGAACAGAATGCTAGGGTAAGGGGTAAAAAGTTTTTTCATAGTAGATGTATTAGTTGATCATAGCGGAATCGTGGGTATGATGCTCGGATTCATAAGAATGTTGCTGATAAAATTAATGTTTCTATTATAAAATTAATTGAGTATAGTTCTGGTAAGTTAATGTTGTGAAGTGGGCCTAGGAAGATAATTGTTGATAGAGCATTTATTAATATGATGTTAGTGTATTCGGCTATAAAGAATAATGCGAATGGACCAGCGGCATATTCAACATTGAAACCTGATACGAGTTCTGATTCTCCTTCTGTTAGATCAAATGGAGCTCGGTTTGTTTCTGCTAAAGTTGAAATAAATCATATTATAGCTATTGGTCAGGTTGGGATGATTAATCATATTTGTTCTTGTGTTGTGATTAGTATTTGTAAGGAAAATGAGCCACTTATTAATAATACAGAGAGCAGAATGATGGCTATGGTTACTTCATAGGAGATTGTTTGGGCTACTGCTCGTAGTGCACCAAATAGAGAGTATTTTGAGTTGGAGGCTCATCCTGATCATAGAATAGAGTATACGGAGAGGCTAGATGTTGCTAGGATAAATAGGATACCTAGGTTTAGATTGATTAGTGGATGGGGTATAGGTAGTGGAATTCATAGGCTTAGTGCTAGTGAGAGTGATAAGGTTGGTGCAATAATGAATAGTGAGATGGAGGTAGTTAGAGGGCGTATTGGTTCTTTTATAAATAGTTTTATAGCATCTGCAAATGGTTGTAGAATTCCGTATGGTCCTACGATGTTTGGTCCTTTTCGTAGTTGTATATACCCTAGAATTTTTCGTTCTACTAAGGTTAAAAAGGCCATGGCAATTAAGATTGGAATTAGGAGGGTCAGAATATTAATAAAATACACTATTAGGGAGAGGATTTGAACCTCTGGGAACAAGGTTTTAAGTCTTACGCAATTGCCTGGCTCTGCCACCCTAATAACCTTATCTAGGTTTATTGTAATTTAACATATCTATTATATTAAGATTTTATTCATAAATTAGGTTAAGAGCACTTTTATTAAGGAGGCTCTATTTTTCTTGTCCTTTCGTACTGGGAAAAATTGTTAATAGATAGAAACCGACCTGGATTACTCCGGTCTGAACTCAGATCACGTAGGACTTTAATCGTTGAACAAACGAACCATTAATAGCTTCTACACCATTGGGATGTCCTGATCCAACATCGAGGTCGTAAACCCTAATTGTCGATATGAACTCTTGAATAGGATTGCGCTGTTATCCCTAGGGTAACTTGGTCCGTTGATCAAAAGAAATTTGGGTCAATAAGATTTTAAGTATTGCTTTGATTTGTTAATCTATGCTAAAATCATTCGGAGGATTTTTTATTCTCCGAGGTCACCCCAACCGAAATTGCTAGCTTATTTTTTTTTTTGTTATTCCATTAGGTTAAATTATGTTAATTAAGCTAGTTAATTCAAGCTCCATAGGGTCTTCTCGTCTTATTTTTTTATTCCAGCCTCTTCACTGGAAGGTCAATTTCACTGATTGAGAATAAGAGACAGTTGAATCCTCGTTTAGCCATTCATGCTAGTCCCTAATTAAGGAACAAGTGATTATGCTACCTTTGCACGGTCAGGATACCGCGGCCGTTTAACTTCAGTCACTGGGCAGGCAGTGCCTCTAATACTTGTTATGCTAGAGGTGATGTTTTTGGTAAACAGGCGGGATTCGTGTTTGCCGAGTTCCTTTTATTCTTTTTAATCTTTCCTTAAAAGCATGCCTGTGTTGGGTTAACGGTTGGAGTTTAGATGTTTAATTGGAGGTATATTATCTATGGTCCTATAAATAACAATGGATATCCGGGTTGTTATACACTTATGCTTGGAGAATTATTATTCTTGTTACTCATATTAACAGTATTTCATCTATAATATAATAGATTAACCCAATTTTTAATGTAGGAATTTATTTTAGCTTGTTGAATTTATTGTTTTTAATGTTGAGCTTGAACGCTTTCTTTATTGATGGCTGCTTCTAAGCCTACAATGGTTAATTAATATATAATGTTTATTCACTACTAAAGGTTTTTTCCTTTGCCTAAAGAGCTGTCCCTCTTTTGGCTATAATTTAAACTTACGATAGGATTTAATGTTCTTTGTAGTAAGATTAAAGTTGAACTAAAATTCATTTTTTGGGTAACCAGCTATCACCAAGCTCGTTAGGCTTTTCACCTCTACCTAAAAATCTTCCCACTATTTTGCCACATAGAAGGGTTGATTCTTAAAATTGTTTTTAGGTAGCTCGTTTGGTTTCGGGGTTTCTAGCTTAAATTCGTTTAGTTAGGATTTTTCTAGTTAATTCATTATGCAAAAGGTACAAGGTTTAATCTTTGCTTATTATTACTTTAAATTAATCTTTCATCTTTCCCTTGCGGTACTAATTCTATAGCTTCTGAAAATAATTTCTTTCTCCAATACTTTTATTTATAGTAAATGGTTTAGTTTATAGTTAGTAATTAGTTAAGTTAATGGTTGGTAGAGCTAGAATTGGTTCAAAGTGTTCATGTATTGTGAATTCTTCTGGGTGTAGGCCAGATGCTTTATAATAAGCTACACTATGATTATTCCAAGCACACTTTCCAGTATGCTTACCTTGTTACGACTTATCTCCTCTAGTAAATTTGATATTTGGAATTATGTATAGTTAAATTAATTTAGTTTGAGGAGGGTGACGGGCGGTGTGTACGTACTTCATTGCTCTATTCAATTAAGCTCTCTATTCTTAATTTACTACTAAATCCGCCTTTATCCTTTAGTTTCATAAAGGGTTTCGTAATGTTCTTTTGAAAGAAAATGTAGCCCATTTCTTCCCATCTCATTGGCTACACCTTGACCTAACGTTTTTATGTTTGTTCTTGTGCTTACTTTAATACCTTTTTAGGGTTTGCTGAAGATGGCGGTATATAGGCTGAATTAGCAAGGGATGGTGAGGTATAACGGGGTTTATCGATTATAGAACAGGCTCCTCTAGGTGGATATAAAGTACCGCCAAGTCCTTTGAGTTTTAAGCTATGGCTAGTAGTTCTCTGGCAAATATTTTTGTTATTAAATTATTTAGGTTTAGGGCTAAGCATAGTGGGGTATCTAATCCCAGTTTGTATCTTAGCTATCGTGTTAATGAAATTTAGAATTACTTTCGTTATTGGGCTTAGGTCCTAACAATGAATTTTCACATATAAGTTGGATTTTAATTCTATTTTTTTTTGATTCAGTTACCACGTTTTACGCCGAGAATAATTAGTTTGGGTTAATCGTATGACCGCGGTGGCTGGCACGAAATTTACCAACCCTGGGAGGTATAGCTTAGTCAAACTTTCATTCATTGCTTAATATTTATCACTGCTGAGTCCCGTAGGGGTGTGGCTGGGCAAGGTGTCTTAAGCTATTTAATGTGCTTGATACCCTCTCCTTAAATTTTAGATAAACATTTAAGGGATTTTACACCGGTTTATGGATATTTGCATGTGTAATCTTACCTCCAACTAATTATAAGGCCAGGACCAAACCTTTGTGTTTATGGGATTATATATCCATCTAAGCATTTTCAGTGCTTTGCTTTGTTATTAAGCTACATCAAC